AAATGGAAGAAAAAGACCTTTCATTAGAAGTTGGAAAAAGTCTGCTATGAAAAAGAAAAAAGAAAGAGGGTTGAAATCTACACATTGATTTTTTTTTCGCGATTTTTGGTGAACCGTATGCATCAAAAGGTGCATGTACGGCTCCTAAGGGATAAAATCTTATCCTAATCAACCGACTTTATCGAGAAAGAGCAATTTTTTTAGGCCAAGTGATTGATTGTACACTATCGAATCAAATTATTGGCCTTATCACATTTCTCACTATCGAGAGTGATACCACGGATATACATTTGTTTATAAATTGTCCGGGCGGATGGGTATTACCTGGACTGGCTATTTTTGATATGATGCAAATAGTGAAACCAGATGTAAACACACTATGCATGGCAATAGCTGCTTCAATGGGATCTTTTCTTCTCGTAGGAGGAGAATTTACTAAACGTATAGCATTCCCTCACGCTTTGCGCCAATGAGTCTTTTATTTGATATTTGAGAAAAAAAAAAGAAGACTATGCCTTCGCCATATGAATATTAAGCAATAATAGCATGGCACTTGGAATTCGATATGCAAAAATTTTTCAAAACCATTCAATTATGTATCGAAAGAGTGGTATGAGAGAATGGGTATTTCCGATTTTATCTGATATATCAGGAGCCTATTTCAGCGTCACAAAATTTTTTGTTTTTACACCGGAAAGCTTTTAACAATCTTTATGTTCTGAAAGAATATGAAAAAAAAAAAAAAGAAACTTTGGGATTGCTGAACAACAGACCAAATAATAAAGCAACGGAACCATCATAGTATTTTTTAACTACTCCAAAACAAAAAAAAAAGGAAGGGTGGTTGTTGGATCATTTACCGATCTAGGTCTGATAGACCTTCTCCATTTTTCTCTTTCTTCGATGGAAGGTAAAAATAAATTCCATAGTAAAGCCGTATGCATGCAATATGCAAAAGATGCCTGTACGGTTGTTCAATCTTTGTTTTTTATTATTCTTTATCTCTCGTCTTATCGTACGAGATAGAAGAACCTTTTACTATGTTATATCGTCAGGGTAATGATCCATCAACCCGCAAGTGATTTTTATCGGACACAAACGGGAGAATTTATCATGGAAGCGGAAGAAATAGCAAGCATACGCGAAGATATCACATGGACTTATGTAAAAAGAACGGGCCAACCTGCATGGGTTATAGCCGCAGACCTGGAAAGAGATCTTTTTATGTCAGCAGAAGAAGCCAAAGCTCATGGAATTGTTGATCTTATAGGGATGTAATAAAAAATTAACAGGAATTCTGCGCAAATACACAATTTGAGATTTGTTCTTCTTACCGCTTACTGGATTTAATTAGAATATCTCTATTAATTAATCTATTCTATTAATAATTAATTAATCGATAATCTATTAATCTATAAAAATTCTATAAGTTATTAAGTAATATAAAAATAATATAGAATGTAGAATAATCTAGAATAAGAATATGAGTAATTCATAACCATCGGGTTGAGATTGATCTAAGCCAGCTCATTATATATATGATTCAACATGCCAACTATTAAACAACTGATTAGAAATACAAGACAGCCAATCCGAAATGTCACGAAATCCCCCGCCCTTCGGGGATGCCCTCAGCGCCGAGGAACATGTACTAGGGTGTATGTGCGACTCGTTCCGATCATGGACTAAGACAAAACAGAGGAAACAAATTATTCCGGTATCAGCGATCGGTTAGGATAGAATGGAAAAACTCCATTCCATTCACTATCTTACTTAAAAAAAAAAAAGAATCTCTTAATAAAAATAATATATATCCTTTTATTGTGTATCAAATTTATGGTTTCCGTTGGTGCAAATCTAATCACCTCACTCAATTTGTAATTTCAGATGAGAAAGACTTCCCCATTGGTAGCAAATGCTTATCCATTAAGCGGGGGAAATTCGATTTCAAAATAAAAAAAAAAAAAAAGCCGAAAGATTATACCCCTATTCTTGCAAGAACGGACTAAGAGGGTCAGCTACCCAGCTAATCTTCACTTCATACTTAAATACCGTTACTGTATAGTTAGATTTCGTTGTGAAAGACTTTTTACTAGCTATTTCATGGGTAGAGCCAAAGAGTGTGAACTATACAAGTTAACAATAGCATTGATAAAATGAGAGAAGGGGCTCCGGTGTATAGAGAGGACCTCGCCGTTTAAGAAATAACCATAGAAACGATGGAATCCACTATTTCTTTATCCATTTCTATTTAATTGAATATGTTTTTTTGATACCAAGTATCAATACAATTTCTTATTTCGAGATTAAATGCTTAGAAATAAAAAGAAAAAATCGTGGTTGGGAAGGTTATAGTAGCAAAAGCCATTGGAATCTTTTATTTTATACATTGGAAAAATCCGTTTTTATTATTAATACACTAGTAAAGGGAAAAGAATAACTGAAAGAAAAGAAATCAAATAGTTATTCATCAAAGTTTGATTTATTCAATGACCAGAATTAAACGAGGATATATAGCTCGGAAACGTAGGACAAAATTTCGTTTATTTACATTAAGTTTTCGAGGAGCTCATTCAAAACTTACTCGAACTATTACTCAACAGAGAATAAAAGCTTTGGCTTCGGCTCATCGGGATAGAGATAGGAAAAAAAGGGATTTTCGTCGTTTGTGGATCAGTCGAATAAATGCAGTAATTCGCGAGAATCAAAAAAGGGTATGCTATAGTTATAGCAGATTCTTGTATAATCTGTACAAGGGGCAGTTACTTCTTAATCGTAAAATACTTTCACAAATAGCTATATTAAATAAGAATTGTCTTTATATGATTTCCAATGAGATCATAAAATAAAAATTCCCCGGAGACTGAACTCCGGGAAGGTAGAGTGGGGATTTGTATGATAAAATAGAATCATATGATAAAGTCGTCAAAACGAGCAACCACGTTCAATAAAAAAAGATTTATTCTTCTTCATCGATTCTCTTTTTTCTTACATACAACACGATAATCAAAATTGGATCGTCGTAGTTTTCGAACAAAACATCAATCCACATTTGATTTGAGTTTCGATTGGAATTTGAATTCAATTGAGAAGAGTAATCCTATTTTTTTTTTTTGTTCTAGGACCTGTAGTTCTAGGACCTGTAGTTCTAGGACCTGTAGTTCTAGCGGCTGACTCGCTTTTTTCAAATGGTTTTTCCTTATTAAGAAAAGGTAACGGAGATAAAATACGAGCTTGTTTTATAGCAATTGTAATTAATCGTTGTTGTTTTAAGGTCAATCTATTCACCCGTCTAGATAATATTTTTCCCTGTTCACTAATAAATCGACTAATTAAACTCATGTTTTTATAATCAATTCGATCCCCCGGTTGGATTGGGGGCAAACGTCTACGAAAAGATCGCTTGGATTTAAGAAAGAGTCGCTTAGATTTATCCATAGTTTGTTTATTCCTTATCTAAAAAATCCTATTTTTTACAAAATACGATTTGCTTTGTTTCTATTTTTTTTTTTTTTTCTAATTTATAAATTTAGAATTAATTTGAATTTTAAATATATTTAAATTAAAATCTATATTCTATATATTTCTATATATATATAATAAATAAATATATATAATATATAATAAATAAATATATATAATCTATAATAAATATATATATACTCTATAAATATATGTCTATTTTATATGTTATATTAAATTATATGTTAGATATATACAATCTCTTCTATAATTTATAACAATATGAAAAAAAATATATCATTTCTCATGTTCCTTTGAGGGGTGACACACAAGTGATCCATTTTCTCTATTTCTTTATCTCCCCGTGAATCGTATGTTTGCAACAACAGGGACAGAATTTTCTCAATTCCAATCGACTGGGCGTATTGTGTCGATTCTTTTGAGTAATATATCTGGAAATACCTGTTGATTTCTTATTAACACTATTTCGAACACAACTGGTACATTCCAAAATCACTCTTATTCGGATATCTTTACCCTTGGCCATGAACCTCCTTTGTGTTTTTGATTCACTTAACTCTTCTATTTTACGATTCGAAGCGAAAAGGAACAAAAAAAAAAATAATAGAAGTTGCTAACTCGAAATCCAATTATGAAGGATCTCGTTCCAATCACTAATCAATATAGTCAATATACTATAAGTTATAAGTATAGTAATTAAATTAGAATTATCTTTTTAGTTTAGTATAGTAATAATAATAAGTAAAGTAATAAGTAATACAATGATTTCTAACTATATTTAGAATCACACACAGTACAGTATTTCTGTTGGCATTTAAGGATCCTGTATGATATTATATTCTTGCTCCGCCCTAGCCATTCCATTTCTATTTCTGGTCTCACCCTATATATTTATATAAATATTTAATAGATTAATAGAATAATAGATTGATAGAAATGGAATTGATTATTCATTTCATTTTTGAATTTTTTATTAATTAAATTCAATTGAAGCCTGGACCTAATTCCGAGTTTCACTGAGGCCCAATCCAACTTTATTCTTTCTCTTTTCTAACTTCTAAAAAAAAAAAAAAGAAGGAGAAGGGGGGATTAATCACAGATATTTGATTGTATCTCTTCTAATCTTCTTCACCCCTTCCCGTGTCAATAACTAAAATGAAAAAAAGGGGAATATCAATGCATCCGGGAATAAACGATTAATCTCTATCAATAGACCTGCTAAAGCACCGAACCATAGAGTACTTACCACTGGTGCCACGGAGAGATATGTTTTTAGATCTCGCATTTAAAATCCTCCTTCTTTATTCTTAATTCTTATTCTTTATCTTTATTATATTAAAATTTTAGAATTTGTAATACATAATTAATACAGAATTACATTCTGATCAGATGGTTATTTAATTAATAAAGACTTGTATTTGTACGCAAAATTATTAATTCAAATTGAAATGTATTCAATTGAACTGTATAACGATTCATTAGATATTCTTTTTTTTTAACAAAAAAAAGAGGTCCATTTCTTCTCCGCCCGAGCATTCTCTAAAAATATTCATTTTTTTTTGTTAGGCAGATTTTAGATGTATCTATTTATTATTATATTATTATAATTATACAATATGAAAAATTATACAATATGAAACTAAAAAGAAAAACTGGCAGGATATTTTATATATATCAACCGAGAAAATCAAGATATGGAAAACAAGACAAAGATTCTTTACAATGACACTGTAAACCAATTGAAAGGGATGTAGCGCAGCTTGGTAGCGCGTTTGTTTTGGGTACAAAATGTCACGGGTTCAAATCCTGTCATCCCTATCCCTAACTATTACTTATCTTATGAACAGTAACAGGGGATCAATTGAGACCGATTAAAAGTAGACATACATACTCAATAGAAATAGATAGACTCAATAGAAATAGATAGATATTCTATCAATATATATATGATGAGAGTTCTATATATATATGGATTATGATAGTATATGCATGCAAGATAAATTGGGGTCACATAAATTTTTTTTATGATTTATGAAAATAAAGCGCTCTTAGTTCAGTTCGGTAGAACGCGGGTCTCCAAAACCCGATGTCGTAGGTTCAAATCCTACAGAGCGTGATTCCATTCTTGTTAGATCGAGAATGACACTGAAATAATGGAACAGTAGTCTAAAGTCTTAATTTTAGACTCCTGTGGGTTAGGATTAAAACAAAGAAAATAGGAGGTCAATAAAAAAATGTTAATTAATCAAAGGTCCAACTGATCACCACGTCGGTATTGTAAATATGCAGTTACGAATAATCCAGCCAAAGTAATAGGAATTAGACCTAACACGATTCCAAATAGAAAAACTTCAATCATTTTTTTTTTTTTGAAAGGAGAAAGGAGGAGGGAATATATATCCTAAAATATTAATCTATATTGCCCATGAATCTCAATGATCAAGAATTAGAAATGGACACGGTAAGGAACTATAGAATATATTTAATAGCCCAGAAAGATTCATTTTGTATAAATTGTTCATTCAATTAATTTCATAATCTCAAATCAAATAAGTCGTATCTTGCTCAGACCGATAAATAGAGATGATGTTATAGTTAAAACTGCTAGTAGAAAACCAAAATAACTAGTTATAGTGGGCATGAAGAGGCTAAATGAAATATCTTCTTTTTATACATATGTTTAAAAAGCACTTCCCTAAGTTTCCATTAGAAAGATAGGAAGAAAAACAAAAATACCACTTGAAAAATCCAATTGAAAATTTTTGATTCATCAATCAATCATTATAGACGAACAAAAATATAGTGACATAGATAATAAATCTATTCATCATCTGTGACATCTACCCATCCTGTGATTCCAAATCAACAGATTGATTGAACAATTTTTGAGTTGAGTAAACTAATATAATGAAAAATTTTTATTATAAGAATAAGAACTTTGTTGTTTAATTTTATTCAATTCAAATCAAAAAAAGGGAAAACTCTCTTTTTCTTTGAATTAATATTAATATAGAATTAAATCGGAAAAATATCTATTTTGGATCCTTTTTTTGATTTATTAATTTGGATTGTATCTAATCCATTTTTTTAGACCAAAAGAAGAGTGACCTTCTAATGCCCTTTCCTTTACTTTTTTTTTTTACTTTGATTTGAATTCATTATTCATTGGATTTTGTAGTAGGTTCCATTCTCATAATATCTCCAACCAGAAGAAAAAAAAAGGTATCAAATCGCTGAAAACTAAGGTTCTACATTTTTTCCTAAAACTGTATCAGTAATTAAGCCAAAAAGTAGCCTTTTTGGTGTAATACAAGAACAATAATGCGCGTGCCACGAATATTAATAAAATTCTTCTTAAAAAAAAAATGGAATTATTTGTTATTTTTCTGCCATTAAATACTATCTATTACTGCTATTATTGTTACTTTTTATTGGACAACTAACCCATTTATTTTTTTGAAATAAAAAAAAAGAGGGGGTTCCAACAAAAAACATCTTCTACAACCACAAAAAGTATATTTATAGATTTTTGCATCTAATTGAAGTGTAGAAATATGATAATCTTGAATTGTAGAAATATGATAAGCTACTCCATGAATTTTTAGAAAAAAAAAAATCCGTCAGATTCACATTTTATTTGACCCTCAGTTTCTAGTCCGAAGCTAATATAATAATAATATAGAAAACCCTCATCTTATACTATAAAAAATGGAGGAATTCTCTATTGAGTACATCGCGACAAGCAACAAGAAAAGAAGAAAAAAAATTATCTAGTACCTTATCTCGCTATTGATTGTGAAATTGCGTTGCTGTGTCAGAAGAAGGATAGCTATACTGATTCGGTATACTCTAAAGACACCCTTGGTACAATATTGACGATCTAACAAAGATGGAATTTCAGTAAATTTCTACTTACTGATCTCATCTTTTATGGAATCGATCCCCCTTTCACTGTACAAGAATATGTGGAGCTCGACATGTCTGGAAGCACAGGAGAACGTTCTTTTGCTGATATTA